TCCAAACATTCATGATCTGCATGTGAATGAGTCGAATTACTTATCCCTCGATCTATTAGAGAACTATCTCTCCAGGGATTGTGAAAGATGTTCCACTGGAAAGATTCTTGTTATTGCTTCGACTCATATTCCCCAAAAAGTGGATCCCGCTCTAATAGCTCCAAATAAATTCAATACATGCATTAAGATACGAAGGCTTCTTCTTCCACAACAACGAAAGCACTTTTTCATTCTTTCATATACTAGAGGATTTCACTTGGAAAAGAAGATGTTCCATACTAACGGATTCGGGTCCATAACCATGGGTTCCAATGCGCGAGATCTTGTAGCACTTATCAATGAGGCCCTATCAATTAGTATTACACAGAAGAAATCCATTATAGAAACTAATACAATTAGATCAGCTCTTCATAGAAAAACTTGGGATTTTCGATCCCAGATAAGATCGGTTCAGGATCATGGGATCCTTTTCTATCAGATAGGAAGGGCTGTTACACAAAATGTACTTCTAAGTAATTGCCCCATAGATCCTATATCTATCTATATGAAGAAGAAATCATGTAAGGGAGGGGATTCTTCTTTGTACAAATGGTACTTCGAACTTGGAACGAGCATGAAGAAATTAACGATACTTCTTTATCTTTTGAGTTGTTCTGCCGGATCGGTCGCTCAAGATCTTTGGTCTTCATCCAGACACGATGAAAAAAATTGGATCACTTCTTATGGATTCGTCGAGAACGATTCTGATCTAGTTCATGGCCTATTACTATTATTACTATTAGAAGTAGAAGGCGCTCTGGCTCTGGCGGGATCCTCACGGACAGAAAAATCTTGCAGTCAGTTTGATAATAATCGAGTGACATTACTTCTTCGGTCCGAACCAAGGAATCAGTTAGATATGATGCAAAATGGATCTTGTTCTATCGTTGATCAGAGATTTCTATATGAAAAATACGAATCGGAGTTTGAAGAAGGGGAAGGGGCCCTCGATCCGCAACAGATAGAGGAGGATTTATTCAATCACATAGTTTGGGCTCCTAGAATATGGCGATTTGATTGTATCGAAAGGCCCACTGAATTGGGATTTCCCTATTGGACTGGGTCATTTCGGGGCAAATGGATCATTTATCATAAAGAGGATGAGCTTCAAGAGAATGATTCGGAGTTCTTGCAGAGTGGAACCATGCAGTACCAGACACGAGATAGATCTTCCAAAGAACAAGGCTTTTTTCGAACAAGCCAATTCATTTGGGACCCTGCGGATCCATCCTTTTCCCTATTCAAAGATCAGCCCTCTGTCTCTGTGTTTTCACGTCGAGAATTCTTTGCAGATGAAGAGATGTCAAAGGGGCTCATTGCTTCCCAAACAAATCCTCCTACATCTATATATAAACGCTGGTTCATCAAGAATACGCAAGAAAAGCACTTCGAATTGTTGATTCATCGCCAGAGATGGTTTAGAACCAATAGTTCATTATCTAATGGATCTTTCCGTTCTAATACTCTATCCGAGAGTTATCAGTATTTATCAAATCTGTTCCTATCTAACGGAACGCTATTGGATCAAATGACAAAGACATTGTTGAGAAAGAGATGGCTTTTCCCGGATGAAATGAAACATTTGATTCATGTAACAGGAGAAAGATTCCCCATTCCTTAGCCGTAAAGATATGTGCCCATGAAAAGGGGATTAAGTGGAACAGAATTGGCCGGATGGTAGAGTCGTGGAAACACTTGTTTCTTCCATCTTTTTGGCCTTAGCTCCATGGAACAATATGCTACTGCTGAAACATGGAAGAATTGAAATCTTAGATCACTATGTGTGGATGATATGAACTGCCTAAACAAGAATTCTTGAACGGCGAAAGAGCCTATTACTCGCTACATCAAACAATTTCTACTAATGAAACCATGTCAATCCATCGGAAAATACGCATGTCCGCTGAAATGGTTGTTGCTATCTGCTCCAATAACGAATCATTGGTTTCATTGAATAACTAAAGAAGATAGATAGACCTTTCTCTTCGTCTCAGGTCGATGGATCTCCTCAATTGGAAGATCTCCCATATGGATAATACACATTCCAGTTGACCGAGCCTAATTCTAATTGCTTTGTTCCGAAGCAAAGATATCCACGTAGGCGGGTTCGTCCTATTCAGATATTCACGACCAAGAGGTACGATCCTCTTTCGGATAGGCTGGAATGCCAACAGACGTCTGTCTATTCTCTAATTCACCCGACCCCATTTTAAGAACGTCCAGTGCCAAAGTCACTGAATGGGTAAGTCGCCAATCCCTAATGTAATGTACTTTCTTTGCTGGGTTACGGGTACTGGTGGGTATTTTACCAGAGGTTTCTATCAATCTACCTTGTGCGATTCCTGTTGAATCCTATACTCGGGGGGTGCGCGCAGGGTGGACGATTTCCAAACGGACTCCTATAGAGAAGATCAACAAGATTTCGTGATCCGCTGCCGATTCCAACAGCTCGGACTCGGAT